GCTAACGTAGCTCAATCTAAAGCGTAACACTGAAGATGTTAAGATGGGCCCTAGAAAGCCCCGTAGGCACAAAGGTTTGGTCCTGACTTTACTGTCAGCTCTAGCTAGATTTACACATGCAAGTATCCGCCCCCCTGTGAGGATGCCCTTAGTGCCCTTCCTGGGAACAAGGAGCCGGTATCAGGCACACAGCCCCTCGTAGCCCACGACACCTTGCTTAGCCACACCCCCAAGGGAATCCAGCAGTGATAAATATTAAGCTATAAGTGAAAACTTGACTTAGTTAAAGCTAAGAGAGCCGGTAAAACTCGTGCCAGCCACCGCGGTTATACGAGAGGCTCAAGTTGACAGACAACGGCGTAAAGCGTGGTTAAGGAAATTTATTAACTAAAGCGGAACTTCCTCACAGCTGTTATACGCTTCCGAGGAAATGAACCCCAACTACGAAAGTGGCTTTATTCCACCTGAACCCACGAAAGCTAAGAAACAAACTGGGATTAGATACCCCACTATGCTTAGCCCTAAACATTGATCGTTTACTACATTAAACATCCGCCTGGGTATTACGAACACTAGTTTAAAACCCAAAGGACTTGGCGGTGCTTAACATCCACCTAGAGGAGCCTGTTCTAGAACCGATAATCCCCGTTTAACCTCACCCCCCCTAGCTTTTTCCCGCCTATATACCACCGTCGCCAGCTTACCCTGTGAAGGTCTAATAGTAAGCACAATCGGCACAGCCCAAAACGTCAGGTCGAGGTGTAGTGCACGGGAGGGGAAGAAATGGGCTACATTCGCTACCCCTAGCGAACACGAATGATGCATTGAAACATGCAGCTGAAGGAGGATTTAGCAGTAAGCGGAAAGCAGAGTGTTCCGCTGAAGCCGGCTCTTAAGCGCGTACACACCGCCCGTCACCCTCCCCGAGCAGCTGGCCCTAAATTTTTCTTAAACCCTAACAATCGCGAAGGAGAGGAAAGTCGTAACATGGTAAGCGTACCGGAAGGTGCGCTTGGTTAAATCAGAGCGTAGCTAAAGCAGAAAAGCATCTCCCTTACACTGAGAAGTTATCCGTGCAAGTCGGATCGCCCTGACGCCTATTAGCTAGCCCCACCAACCAAACTCAACAAACAAATATAAATTAAGCCCAAAAACACTTAATTTTAATTAAACAAAACATTTTTCCTCCTTAGTATGGGAGACAGAAAAGGACTACAACGGGCGCAATAGAGAAAGTACCGTAAGGGAAAGCTGAAAGAGAGATGAAATAGACCAGTAAAGCCACAAAAAGCAGAGATTATTCCTCGTACCTTTTGCATCATGATTTAGCCAGCACCCTCAAGCAAAGAGAACTTTAGTTTGAAACCCCGAAACTGTGTGAGCTACTCCAAGACAGCCTATTTATAGGGCAAACCCGTCTCTGTGGCAAAAGAGTGGGAAGAGCTTCGAGTAGGGGTGACAGACCTATCGAACTCAGTTATAGCTGGTTGCCCGGGAACTGGATAAAAGTTCAGCCTCATAGCTTCTCCTTTCATAACAATTTAACCCACCTAACGATTTAAAGAAACTGTGAGAGTTAGTCAAAGGGGGTACAGCCCCTTTGAATAAAGATACAACTTTTTTAGGAGGATAAAGATTATAATTTTTAAGGCAAAATGTTCTGGTGGGCCTAAAAGCAGCCATCCCAATAGAAAGCGTTAAAGCTCGAACATACCCAACCCTTCCCCATATCCCAATACCCATATCTTATTCCCCTAACTTTACCGAGCCTCCCCATGCATGCATGGGGGCGACCCTGCTAAAATGAGTAATAAGAGAGCTATTACCTCTCTCCCAGCACATGTGTAAATCGGAACGGACCCCCCACCGAATAATAACGGCCCCAAACAAAGAGGGCACCGGACAAACGTACAAACACAAAACTAGAAAATCGTCCTAACTATTACCGTTAACCCTACACTGGTGTGCTTACCGGGAAAGACTAAAAGAAAGAGAAGGAACTCGGCAAAATATTTCCAAGCCTCGCCTGTTTACCAAAAACATCGCCTCTTGCAAAACCAAAGAATAAGAGGTCCCGCCTGCCCGGTGACTATATGTTTAACGGCCGCGGTATTTTGACCGTGCGAAGGTAGCGTAATCACTTGTCTTTTAAATGGAGACCTGTATGAATGGCATAACGAGGGCTTAACTGTCTCCTCTTTCCAGTCAATGAAATTGATTTCCCCGTGCAGAAGCGGGGATAAACACATAAGACGAGAAGACCCTATGGAGCTTTAGACACCAAGACAGAGCATGTTAAACACCCCCTGACAAAGGCCCGAACTTAATGACCCCCCTGTCCTAATGTCTTCGGTTGGGGCGACCATGGGGAAGCACAAAACCCCCATGTGGAATGGGAGAACAAACCCAAAACCCTCTTTCCCATACTCCCACAAGCAAGAGCTACAACTCAAACTAACAGAATTTCTGACCTCTCATGATCCGGCACTAGCCGATCAACGGACCAAGTTACCCTAGGGATAACAGCGCAATCCCCTTTTAGAGCCCATATCGACAAGGGGGTTTACGACCTCGATGTTGGATCAGGACATCCTAATGGTGCAGCCGCTATTAAGGGTTCGTTTGTTCAACGATTAAAGTCCTACGTGATCTGAGTTCAGACCGGAGTAATCCAGGTCAGTTTCTATCTATGAAGCTAATCTTTTCTAGTACGAAAGGACCGAAAAGAAGAGGCCCATACCTTAAGCACGCCTCGCCCTTACCTAATGAAACCATCTTAACTAGGCAAAAGGGAGCACCCCCCTGCCCGAGAGAACGGCATGTTAGGGTGGCAGAGCCCGGCACATTGCAAAAGGCCTAAGCCCTTTCAACAGAGGTTCAAGTCCTCTCCCTAACTATGATTACAGCACTAATTACCCACCTGCTTAACCCTCTGGCCTTCATCGTGCCTGTTCTCCTAGCCGTTGCTTTCCTCACTCTAATCGAACGTAAAGTCCTAGGCTATATACAACTACGAAAAGGCCCTAACGTAGTAGGACCTTACGGACTTCTTCAACCTATTGCTGACGGTGTAAAACTATTCATTAAAGAGCCTGTCCGACCATCCACCTCTTCCCCAGTCCTCTTTCTCCTGGCCCCTATACTAGCATTAACCCTAGCCCTTACACTCTGAACACCAATGCCCCTCCCGTACCCCGTGGCCGACTTAAACCTCGGCATTCTATTTATTCTAGCACTCTCAAGCCTCGCCGTATACTCAATTTTAGGGTCAGGATGAGCATCAAATTCAAAATATGCCCTAGTAGGTGCCCTACGAGCTGTCGCCCAAACCATTTCATACGAAGTAAGCCTAGGCCTAATCCTCCTAAACATTATTATCTTTACAGGGGGCTTCACCCTCCAAACCTTTAACGTCGCACAAGAAGGAATTTGACTTGTTCTACCCGCATGACCCCTCGCCGCCATGTGATATATTTCTACACTAGCAGAGACCAATCGGGCCCCTTTCGATCTCACCGAGGGAGAGTCTGAACTAGTTTCTGGCTTCAACGTAGAATATGCAGGAGGCCCCTTCGCCCTATTTTTCCTTGCCGAATACGCAAACATCCTCCTAATAAATACCCTTTCCGCTACCTTATTCTTGGGGGCCTCACACATCCCAACCCTTCCAGAGCTTACAGCTGTCAATCTCATAACCAAAGCAGCCCTCCTCTCAATTGTTTTCCTATGAGTCCGAGCATCCTACCCCCGATTCCGATACGACCAGCTTATACACCTTATTTGAAAAAACTTTCTGCCCCTCACCCTAGCCCTTGTCATTTGACATTTAGCGCTCCCCATCGCATTCGCAGGCCTTCCTCCTCAACTATAGTCTTAAGGAGCTGTGCCTGAATTAAAGGGCCACTTTGATAGAGTGAATCATGGAGGTTAAAATCCTCCCAACTCCTTAGAAAGAAGGGATTTGAACCCTATCTGAAGAGATCAAAACTCTTAGTGCTTCCAATACACCACTTCCTAGTAAGGTCAGCTAAATTAAGCTCTTGGGCCCATACCCCAAACATGTAGGTTAAAATCCTGCCCCTGCTAATGAACCCGTACATTCTAGCCGTGATACTATTTGGCCTAGGCTTAGGAACAACAATTACGTTTGCAAGTTCTCACTGACTTCTTGCCTGAATGGGCCTAGAAATCAACACCCTAGCCATTATTCCTCTAATAGCCCAACACCACCACCCTCGAGCAGTTGAGGCAACAACAAAATACTTCCTAACCCAAGCCACAGCCGCCGCCATACTCTTATTCGCGAGCACAACTAACGCCTGACTAACCGGACAATGGGACATTCAACAAATAACCCACCCGGTCCCCACCACAATAATTACCTTAGCCCTAGCCCTCAAAATTGGACTAGCACCAATACACTCATGACTCCCCGAGGTCCTTCAAGGCCTAGACTTAACTACCGGCCTTATCTTGTCAACATGACAAAAACTTGCCCCTTTTGCCCTTTTCCTTCAACTCCAACCCAATAATTCCACCCTCCTGATCATTCTAGGCATTGCATCAACCCTAGTCGGAGGTTGAGGGGGACTCAACCAAACACAGCTACGTAAAATCCTTGCATACTCCTCAATTGCCCACCTAGGTTGAATAACCCTTATTATTCAATTCTCCCCCTCCCTAACCCTTCTTACCCTACTAACCTACTTTGTGATAACCTTTTCAATGTTCCTCGTATTTAAAATTAACAAAGCAACAAACGTTAATTCCCTGGCAATTTCCTGAAGCAAGACACCCATCATTACGACACTTACCCCCCTCGTTCTCCTTTCACTAGGAGGCCTCCCTCCACTAACAGGTTTTATACCAAAATGACTAATTCTTCAAGAACTGACAAAACAAGACCTTCCCCTCCTAGCCACAATAGCTGCACTCACTGCCCTGCTCAGCCTATACTTCTATCTTCGCCTTTCCTACGCAATAACCCTGACAATATTCCCTAACAACCTGACAGGCACAGCCCCGTGACGCTTCCACACACCACAACTAAGCCTCCCCCTAGCCATCTCAACATCCACCACCATCCTGCTTCTTCCCCTTACGCCAACTATTTTGGCCCTCCTCACTCCGTAGAGACTTAGGATAGTACTAGACCAAGGGCCTTCAAAGCCCTAAGCGGGAGTGAAAATCTCCCAGTCCCTGATAAGACTTGCGGGACACTAACCCACATTAACTGCATGCAAAACAGACGCTTTAATTAAGCTAAAGCCTTACTAGACAGGCAGGCCTCGATCCTGCAAAATCTTAGTTAACAGCTAAGCGCCCAAACCAGCGAGCATCTGTCTACTTTCCCCCGCCTAACCTGGGCATAATAGGCGGGGGAAAGCCCCGGCAGGTAATTAGCCTGCTTCTTAAGATTTGCAATCTTATATGTTTACACCCCGGAGCTTGGTAAGAAGAGGATTCAAACCTCTGTCTATGGGGCTACAATCCACCGCTTAAAACTCAGCCATCCTACCTGTGGCAATCACTCGCTGATTTTTTTCAACTAATCACAAAGACATTGGCACCCTTTATCTAGTATTCGGTGCTTGAGCTGGAATAGTAGGCACAGCTTTAAGCCTACTTATCCGAGCGGAACTTAGTCAACCTGGCGCCCTTTTAGGGGATGACCAAATTTATAACGTAATTGTTACGGCCCACGCCTTTGTAATAATTTTCTTTATAGTAATGCCAATTATGATTGGAGGGTTCGGAAACTGACTTATCCCCTTAATGATCGGAGCCCCTGATATAGCATTCCCTCGAATGAACAACATAAGCTTTTGACTACTTCCTCCTTCTTTCCTCCTGCTTTTAGCCTCTTCAGGAGTAGAAGCTGGGGCTGGAACTGGCTGAACTGTATACCCCCCACTAGCCGGCAACCTCGCTCACGCCGGGGCCTCCGTAGACCTGACTATTTTCTCCCTTCATTTAGCAGGTGTTTCATCCATCCTGGGAGCAATCAACTTTATTACAACAATTCTTAACATGAAACCCCCTGCAATATCAATGTACCAGGCCCCACTATTCGTTTGATCTGTTTTAATTACAGCTGTTCTTCTCCTCCTATCCCTACCAGTTCTCGCTGCCGGGATTACAATACTCCTAACAGACCGGAACCTGAACACTGCTTTCTTTGACCCAGCAGGTGGTGGGGACCCCATTCTCTACCAACACCTATTCTGATTCTTCGGCCACCCAGAAGTATACATTCTTATTCTTCCAGGCTTCGGGATAATCTCACATATCGTTGCATACTATGCCGGTAAAAAAGAACCCTTCGGATACATAGGAATAGTTTGAGCTATGATGGCCATTGGCCTTTTAGGTTTTATTGTCTGAGCCCACCACATATTCACTGTAGGAATAGACGTTGACACACGTGCATACTTCACTTCTGCCACTATGATTATTGCCATCCCAACTGGTGTAAAAGTCTTTAGCTGACTGGCCACACTTCATGGAGGAAGCATTAAATGAGATACCCCTATACTATGAGCCCTTGGGTTCATTTTCCTCTTTACAGTAGGGGGCCTTACAGGTATCGTCCTGGCAAACTCTTCCCTAGATATCGTCCTTCACGACACATACTATGTAGTAGCCCACTTCCACTACGTCCTATCTATAGGAGCTGTATTTGCAATCGTTGCTGGTTTCGTCCACTGATTCCCCCTCTTTACAGGCTATACACTACACGATATGTGAACTAAAATCCATTTCGGTGTAATATTCCTAGGAGTCAACTTAACCTTCTTCCCACAACATTTCCTAGGCCTTGCCGGAATGCCTCGACGGTACTCAGACTACCCTGACGCCTACACCCTATGAAATACAGTTTCCTCCCTAGGATCCCTAGTCTCTCTTATCGCAGTTATTATGTTCCTATTTATCATCTGAGAAGCCTTCGCCGCAAAACGTGAAGTTCTCGCAGTTGAACTAACATCAACTAACGTAGAATGACTTCACGGCTGCCCACCCCCTTACCACACATTCGAAGAACCAGCTTTCGTCCAGATTCGCTCAAACTAACGAGAAAGGGAGGAGTTGAACCCCCATAAATTGATTTCAAGTCAATCACATAACCGCTCTGTCACTTTCTTCATAAGACACTAGTAAAATGCCATTACATTACCTTGTCAAGGTAAAATTGCGGGTTAAACCCCCGCGTGTCTTGTACTTTAATGGCCCATCCAGCCCAAATTGGTTTTCAAGACGCAGCCTCGCCCCTTATAGAAGAACTTTTACACTTTCACGACCACGCTTTAATAATCGTTTTCCTAATCAGTACTCTAGTGCTTTATATTATTATCGCCATAGTAACTGCTAAATTCACAGATAAGCTGATCCTTGATTCCCAAGAAATTGAAATCATTTGAACAATCCTGCCAGCCGTCATTCTGATCTTAATCGCCCTTCCATCCCTACGAATTCTTTACCTAATAGACGAAATCAACAACCCCCAGCTCACTGTAAAAGCTATCGGTCACCAATGATACTGATCTTACGAGTACACAGACTACAAAGACCTTGGCTTCGACTCCTATATGCTTCCTACACAAGACCTTACCCCTGGACAATTCCGTCTTTTAGAAGCAGACCACCGAATAGTAATTCCAACAGGTGCCCCCGTCCGAGCTTTAATTTCCGCCGAAGACGTCCTCCACTCATGAGCAGTCCCCGCCCTCGGAGTGAAAGTTGATGCCGTCCCAGGACGATTAAACCAAGCCACTTTTACAGCAAACCGCCCCGGAGTTTATTACGGCCAATGCTCTGAAATCTGTGGAGCAAACCACAGCTTTATACCTATCGTAGTAGAAGCAGTCCCCCTAAAACACTTCGAAAGCTGAGCTGTTTCTTTAGCTGAAGATGCCTCGCTAAGAAGCTAAATCGGTATACAGCATTAGCCTTTTAAGCTAAAGACTGGTGGCTACCAACCACCCTTAGCGACATGCCCCAACTTAATCCCGCGCCCTGATTCGCCATTCTAACTTTCTCCTGACTAATTTTCCTTACAGTCCTTCCCTCTAAAATTATGTCCCACACATACCCAAACGAACCAGCCACCCAAAATACAGAAAAACCTAAAGCAGATTCTTGAGTTTGACCTTGGCAATAAGCTTCTTTGACCAGTTCATAAGCCCTGTCTATTTAGGTGTCCCACTGATGGCTCTTGCTTTAACTCTTCCTTGAATCCTTTACCCCACACCCTCTACACGATGGCTAAACAACCGATTATTAACCCTCCAAGGCTGATTCATTAACCGCTTCACACAACAGCTTCTCCTCCCTCTAAACATCGGGGGCCATAAATGAGCAGCCTTATTCGCCTCCCTAATGATCTTCCTAATCACCCTCAATATACTAGGCCTTCTTCCGTACACCTTTACACCTACAACACAACTTTCTCTCAATATAGGCCTAGCAGTACCCCTCTGACTCGCAACAGTAATCATTGGAATACGAACCCAACCAACTCATGCTTTAGGTCACCTTCTTCCAGAAGGGACCCCAACCCTCCTTATTCCCGTCCTAATTGTCATCGAAACAATCAGCCTATTTATTCGCCCCCTAGCCCTAGGCGTTCGACTCACAGCCAACCTTACAGCCGGACATCTACTTATTCAACTCATTGCTACAGCTGCATTTGTCCTTCTTCCTCTCATGCCCACAGTAGCCATCCTGACAACTACCCTCCTGTTCTTACTTACACTCCTAGAAGTTGCAGTAGCAATAATTCAAGCTTACGTATTTGTCCTCCTGCTAAGCTTATACCTACAAGAAAACGTTTAATGGCACATCAAGCACACCCCTACCATATAGTCGACCCCAGCCCATGACCTCTTACCGGCGCCGTAGGCGCTCTATTAATGACCTCCGGATTAGCAATCTGATTCCACTTCCACTCTACCATCTTAATAACACTTGGACTTATTCTCGTCACCCTCACAACCGCCCAATGATGACGAGACGTCGTTCGAGAAGGCACATTCCAAGGCCACCACACACCCCCAGTACAAAAAGGCCTTCGATACGGAATAATTCTTTTTATTACATCAGAAGTTTTATTCTTTTTAGGCTTCTTCTGAGCCTTTTACCACTCTAGCCTAGCCCCTACCCCCGAACTAGGAGGGTGCTGACCCCCAACAGGAATTACTGCCCTTGACCCCTTCGAAGTCCCTCTTTTAAACACGGCCGTCCTTCTTGCCTCCGGAGTAACAGTAACATGAGCCCACCACAGCATTATAGAAGGAAAACGAAAACAAGCAATCCAGTCCCTAGCCCTAACAATCCTCCTAGGCGGCTACTTCACATGTCTTCAAGCCATAGAATACTATGAAGCCCCTTTTACTATCGCAGATGGGGTCTACGGCTCTACTTTCTTTGTTGCAACCGGCTTCCACGGCCTACACGTTATTATTGGCTCTACCTTCCTTGCTGTCTGCTTTGCACGCCAAGTTCGTCACCACTTCACATCCGAACACCACTTTGGATTCGAAGCAGCCGCCTGATACTGACACTTTGTAGACGTTGTCTGACTCTTCCTCTACGTCTCAATCTACTGATGAGGATCATAATCTTTCTAGTATTAAGTAGTATAAGTGACTTCCAATCACCCGGTCTTGGTTAAAGTCCAAGGAAAGATAATGAACTTGATTACCACCGTCATTGCAATCGCAACCATCTTATCAATCGTCCTCGCCATTGTTTCCTTTTGACTGCCCCAAATAAACCCCGACCACGAAAAACTCTCACCATATGAATGTGGCTTCGACCCCCTAGGATCAGCCCGTTTACCCTTCTCCCTTCGTTTCTTTCTAGTAGCAATCCTCTTTCTCCTATTTGACCTAGAAATTGCCCTCCTTCTGCCCCTCCCCTGAGGTGACCAACTGGACACACCAATCTTAACCTTCCTATGAGCCTCCCTGGTCCTAGCCCTCCTTACTTTAGGGTTAATTTATGAATGAATTCAAGGAGGCCTAGAATGAGCCGAATAGGTTATTAGTTTAATAAAAATATTTGATTTCGGCTCAAAAGCTTATGGTTAAAGTCCATAATTACCTACATGACCCCCGTTCACTTCGCCTTCTCATCCACATTTATACTAGGGCTTGCAGGCTTAGCATTTCACCGCTACCACCTTCTCTCAGCCCTACTCTGTCTAGAAGGAATAATACTTTCCCTCTTCGTTGCTCTCTCCCTTTGGACCCTCCAACTAGATGCCACCAGCTTCTCGGCCTCCCCTATACTTCTTCTAGCCTTCTCGGCATGTGAAGCAAGCGCAGGCCTTGCTCTTTTAGTTGCCACTGCCCGGACACATGGGTCCGACCACCTACAAAGCCTTAACCTACTACAATGCTAAAAATTTTAATCCCAACCCTTATGTTAGTCCCAACAGCCTGATTGTCACCTGCCAAGTGGCTATGACCAACCACCCTGGCCCATAGCTTTATTATTGCCTTAGCCAGCCTAACCTGACTGAAAAACCTTTCTGAAACAGGCTGATCCTGCCTAAGCAACTACATAGCAACCGACACCTTGTCCACCCCCCTCCTGGTCCTTACCTGCTGACTTCTCCCCCTTATAATTCTTGCAAGCCAAAACCACACATCTTCAGAGCCCATAAATCGCCAACGAATATATATTACTCTCCTTACCTCCCTTCAATTCTTCCTCATCTTAGCCTTCGGTGCAACCGAAGTAATTATATTCTATGTCATATTTGAAGCAACCCTCATTCCCACCCTAATTATTATTACACGCTGAGGTAACCAAACCGAACGCCTTAATGCAGGAACATACTTCCTTTTCTATACATTAGCAGGGTCCCTTCCCCTCCTAGTCGCATTACTTCTCCTACAAAATAATACAGGCTCCCTCTCCCTCCTTACGCTTCAATACTCAAACCCAATTCCCCTCTCCACATACGCGGACAAACTGTGATGAGCGGGCTGCCTCCTAGCATTCCTAGTAAAAATACCCCTCTACGGAGTTCACCTCTGACTTCCAAAAGCCCACGTCGAAGCCCCAATTGCAGGTTCAATAGTGCTTGCAGCAGTCCTTCTGAAGCTAGGGGGCTATGGCATGATACGAATAATGATCATGCTCGAGCCTCTAACTAAAGAACTTAGCTACCCCTTCATTATCTTCGCCCTATGAGGAGTAATCATAACAGGCTCCATCTGCTTACGACAAACAGACCTAAAGTCACTCATCGCTTACTCTTCAGTAAGCCACATGGGCTTAGTCGCAGGCGGAATCCTCATTCAAACACCCTGAGGCTTCACAGGAGCCCTCATTCTAATAATCGCCCACGGCCTGACATCTTCTGCCCTCTTTTGCCTAGCGAATACCAACTATGAACGAACCCACAGCCGAACGATAGTCCTTGCTCGAGGCCTACAAATGGTCCTTCCTTTAATAGCAACCTGATGATTTATTGCAAGCCTCGCCAACCTTGCACTCCCCCCGCTTCCAAACCTTATAGGAGAATTAATAATTATCACATCTCTTTTTAACTGATCTTGATGAACCCTAGCCCTAACAGGGGCCGGCACTCTTATTACCGCCGGCTATTCCCTCTACATATTCTTAATAACACAACGGGGGCCTCTTCCAGGACACATCATTGCCCTCGAACCCTCCCACTCCCGAGAACACCTTCTTATTCTTCTCCACATTCTCCCCCTAATCCTACTTATCCTTAAACCGGAGCTTATCTGAGGTTGGACCGCCTGTAAATGTAGTTTAAACATAAAACGCTAGATTGTGATTCTAGAGATGGAGGTTAAACCCCTCTCGTTCACCGAGAGAGGCTCGCTAGCAACGAAGACTGCTAATCTTCGTCACCTTGGTTGAACCCCAAGGCTCACTCGAACCGCTCCTAAAGGATAACAGCTCATCCGTTGGTCTTAGGAACCAAAAACTCTTGGTGCAAATCCAAGTAGTAGCTATGCACCCCACTTCCCTGATAATATCATCAAGCCTCCTTATTATTTTTACACTCCTGATTTACCCAGTCATTACCACATTAAGCCCTCGCCCACAACCCCCCGAATGAGCACTAACCCAAGTGAAGACAGCAGTAAAACTCGCCTTCTTCGTCAGCCTCCTCCCCCTTTTTATTTACCTTAACCAAGGACTAGAGACGATTATTACAAACTGAAACTGAATAAACACCCTCACTTTTGATATTAATATTAGCCTAAAATTTGACCACTATTCTATTATCTTTACTCCCATTGCTCTTTACGTAACATGATCTATTCTAGAATTTGCATCATGATATATACACTCAGACCCCTACATAAACCGATTCTTCAAATATCTCCTGATTTTCCTCATTGCCATGATCATCCTGGTTACCGCAAACAACATGTTCCAAATCTTTATTGGCTGAGAAGGCGTAGGTATCATGTCCTTCCTTCTAATCGGCTGATGGTACGGCCGAGCAGACGCCAACACCGCAGCCCTCCAAGCGGTACTCTACAATCGAGTCGGCGACATCGGCCTAATTTTTGCAATAGCATGAATGGCTACAAACCTCAACTCATGAGAAATACAACAAATATTTGCTGCGGCCAAAGACCTTGACCTCACTTACCCACTTCTAGGGCTAATCGTGGCTGCAACCGGAAAATCAGCTCAGTTTGGACTTCACCCGTGACTCCCGTCCGCAATAGAAGGCCCTACACCGGTCTCTGCCCTACTACACTCCAGCACCATGGTTGTTGCAGGAATCTTCCTCCTTGTTCGTATAAGCCCCCTTATAGAAAATAACCAAACTGCTCTTACCATTTGCCTTTGCCTAGGTGCTCTAACAACCTTCTTTACAGCAACATGCGCCCTTACCCAAAACGATATCAAAAAAATTGTCGCTTTCTCAACATCCAGCCAACTAGGCCTAATGATAGTAACCATCGGCCTAAACCAACCTCAACTTGCCTTCCTCCACATTTGTACCCACGCATTCTTTAAAGCAATACTTTTCCTCTGCTCAGGCTCTATTATTCACAGCCTAAACGACGAACAAGATATTCGTAAAATAGGAGGTATACATAACCTCACCCCCTTCACCTCTTCCTGCCTCACTATCGGAAGTCTTGCCCTTACCGGAACCCCTTTCCTCGCAGGCTTCTTCTCAAAAGACGCCATCATTGAAGCCCTGAATACCTCACACCTCAACGCCTGAGCCCTAGTCCTTACCCTTCTAGCAACCTCATTTACCGCCATCTACAGCATACGAATCGTCTTCTTCGTAGTCATAGGACACCCCCGATTTAATGCCCTCTCCCCTATCAATGAAAACAACCCTGCCGTAATTAATCCCATCAAACGACTAGCTTGAGGAAGCATTATCGCCGGCCTTCTAATTACATCCAACATTCTTCCTCTAAAAACCCCCGTCATGACTATACCCCCTCTCCTAAAACTAGCAGCCCTGGCCGTCACCATTCTCGGCGTTCTCATTGCCCTCGAACTAGCTTCCCTTACAAGCAAACAATTCTCACCCACTCCAACCCTCCCAGCCCATCATTTCTCTAACATGTTAGGATTCTTCCCAGCAATCATTCACCGATTCACCCCTAAAGTAAACTTAATATTAGGCCAACTAATTGCCAGCCAACTAGTAGACCAAACATGACTAGAAAAAACAGGCCCTAAAGCCATCTCATCACTTAATGCCCCCCTCATTTCCACAACAAGCAATATTCAACGAGGAATGGTTAAAACCTATCTTTCCATCTTCTTCCTTACCCTACTACTTACGCTACTCTTCATTTTACCCTAAACAGCTCGCAAGGCCCCCCGACTTAACCCACGAGTCAACTCTAATACAACAAACAAGGTAAGCAATAAAACCCATGCACTAATAATTAATATTCAGCCCCCCAAAGAGTACATTAAGGCAACCCCCGCCATATCCCCCCGAAACACAGAAAACTCACTCAACTCATCCGCCGACCCTCAAGAAGACTCATATCATCCCCCTCAAAACAACCCTGAAACTACCAACACCACCAACACATACGCCACCATGTATATAGTAACTGGCCGACTCCCCCAAGTCTCAGGGTAAGGCTCAGCAGCCAAGGCCGCCGAATACGCAAATACAACCAACATACCCCCCAAATAAATCAAAAATAGCACAAGGGACAAGAAAGGGCCCCCATGACCAACTAAGACACCACACCCCATCCCAGCTACAACCACCAACCCAAACGCAGCAAAGTAAGGTGAAGGATTAGAAGCAACTGCAACTAAACCAAATACAAAACAAAATAAAAATAAATACATAATAAAAGTCATAATTCCTGCCAGGACTCTAACCAGGACTAATGGCTTGAAAAACCACCGTTGTTATTCAACTACAAGAACCCTAATGGCCAATCTTCGTAAAACCCACCCCCTCCTAAAAATTGTCAATGACTCACTAATTGACCTCCCTGCTCCTTCCAATATTTCAGCATGATGAAACTTCGGCTCCCTCCTCGCTCTCTGCTTAGCCACCCAAATCCTGACAGGCCTCTTCCTAGCAATACACTATACCTCTGACATTGCTACCGCCTTCACATCTGTAGCCCACATCTGCCGAGATGTAAACTATGGATGGCTTATCCGTAATATACATGCCAACGGCGCATCTTTCTTCTTTATTTGCATTTATCTGCACATTGGCCGAGGTCTCTACTACGGCTCATACCTCTATAAAGAAACATGAAACACCGGAGTAGTCCTCCTCCTCTTGCTCATAGGAACTGCTTTCGTAGGTTATGTCCTTCCCTGAGGACAAATATCATTCTGAGGTGCTACCGTAATTACCAATCTTCTTTCCGCCGTTCCCTACGTAGGGAACACCCTTGTCCAATGAATCTGAGGAGGCTTCTCCGTAGACAATGCCACCCTAACTCGGTTCTTCGCATTCCACTTCCTCCTCCCATTCGTCATTGCAGCCTTTTTCATCCTCCACGTCCTTTTCCTCCACGAAACAGGGTCTAATAATCCTACAGGCCTCAACTCAGACGCAGACAAAATTTCTTTCCACCCATACTTCTCCTACAAAGACCTCCTGGGGTTCGCAGCCCTTCTCACTGCACTGGCCTCTTTAGCCCTATTTTCCCCAAACCTGCTTGGTGACCCCGACAATTTCACCCCCGCTAACCCTCTGGTTACACCCCCACACATTAAACCTGAATGGTACTTCCTATTTGCCTACGCTATTCTCCGATCAATTCCTAACAAACTCGGAGGGGTCCTAGCGTTACTATTCTCCATCCTTGTCCTAATAGTCGTCCCCATCCTCCACACATCCAAACAACGAAGCCTCACTTTCCGTCCAATTACTCAGTTCCTATTCTGAACCCTTGTTGCAGACGTAATAATTCTTACATGAATTGGAGGAATACCAGTTGAACACCCTTTCATTATCATCGGACAAATTGCTTCAGTTCTTTACTTCCTCCTATTCCTAGTATTCACACCCCTAGCAGGATGGGTTGAAAACAAAATGCTCGGATGAGCCTGCACTAGTAGCTCAGCGTCAGAGCGCCGGTCTTGTAAACCGGACGTCGGAGGTTAAAATCCCCCCTACTGCTCAGAAAAAGGAGACTCTAACTCCTGCCCCTAACTCCCAAAGCTAGGATTCTAACATTAAACTATTCTCTGCATTAAACTTTATACAATGTTTCAATATTACATATATGTATATACACCATATCTATATATGAAGGCATATATACTAAATGTTATAAAGACATATATGTAATTTCACCATATCTCGAAGCTAACCATTCAAGAAATACATACATTATAAAGTGATTGTACATAACACATATCTCGTAAGATCTAATTAAATAAAGCTTAAAGTATTATCATATAAAAATCAAGACCTAACACAAAACTAAGAACCAATGTTATACCAAGTACCCAACATTCTATTAAATTTCAGTTACTTAATGTAGTAAGAACCTACCAACCAGTGATTCCTAAATGATATCGTTTATTGAAGGTGAGGGACAACTATCGTGGGGGTTTCACTTAGTGAATTATTCCTGGCATTTGGTTCCTACTTCAGGGCCATATATTGGCTCATTCCCCACACTTTCATCGACACTTGCATAAGTTAATGTTGGTAATACATACTCCTCGTTACCCAACATGCCGGGCGTTCTCTCCAGCGGGTCAGGGGTTCCTTTTTTTTATTTCCTTTCACTTGACATTTCACAGTGCACACGGTAAAGATATAATAAGGGTGAACATTTCCTTGCCCGGAAGAAAATGTATTCATGGTGAAAAGATATTAATATAATAACCACATATTAGGATATCAAGAGCATAAGGTGTATTTGTTTCCCCTAACTTATCTATTATATCCCCCTCCGGCTTTTGCGCGTAAACCCCCCTACCCCCCAAAACTCCTAAGATCGCTATTATTCCTGAAAACCCCCCGGAAACAGGAAAGCCTCTAGAGGCGTTTTTTCTTCCCAAAATGCATGTTTATACACTATTATAATATTGCACAT